TGGAATTTTTGTATCCAACTTCTTGATAGTATTATCTATTAGAAATAAGTTTTCTAGCATTTGACTCCGTACCACGGAAGGATTTAATTTCACATTTGAAAGATAACCTAAAAAGTCAAGAGAATATTTACATAATTGCCTTATACGGACCCTTCCTGATTGAGACCATACGTAAAAATGATATTGCCATAAATTTATAAAGTAATATTTCCACTTATTCATCAGAAGAGGCGCATCTTTTGAAGCGAGAATCCATTTTCCTTGATATCTAACAAAATGTATGAAGGGATCCTTGAACAAGGATAGGTTGTTCTGAAAATCATTCGAAGAGACTTCTACAAGATGTTTGATTTTTTCATAGAAATAGATTCGCTCAAGAAAGATTGCATAAGATATTGATCGTAAATGATAGAACTTATTAAGGAGAAAAAGGAAAATGAATTTGCATTCACATATATGAGAATTATATAGGAAGAAGAAGAATCTTGGATTAAAAACAGAAATAAATTTCTTTGAAGTACTAAGACTCTTCAAATTAAAATACTCGTAGAAAAAAAGCCGTAATAAATGCAAAAAAGAGGCATCTTTTAACCAGTAGTGGAGGACTTGAACCAAGATTTCAAGATGGATGGGGTGGGGTATTACTACATCTAACACAGAATTTAAATGTGAGAATTTGTCCTCTAAAAAAGGAAATATTGAATAAATTGATTTTAAATTATGAGATTTTGCTACTTCTTTCCCTTGTAAATAAGACACTACTTGTAAGGAAAATGGAATTTCTACAATGACGGCAAATCCTGCCGATATTATTTGAGAATACAAATTCTTATTCTTATTGTGCCCAAAAAATTGATTTTGTTTCGAATCATTAGCAGAAATAAACAAAAGATTCTCTTGATACATTCGAGTAATTAAACGTTTCATAATTAGTAAACTGGATTTATTGTCATAACGTACACTTTCCAACAAAATTGATGATTTATTTCTATTGAAAACATAATCATGAGCAAGCGCATAAATATACTCTCGAAAAATCAGCGGGTATAGGAAGTCATATTGGCGAGATCTATTTAGTTCTAAATAGAGTTGTTGAAATTCCTCCATTTCAAACTTAAATTGAAAGGGGGGGGATCTAATCGGTTATCAAATGATACATAGTGCGATAGAGTCAAACCAAGGTATTATCTAAGGTATTATTTATAGTAAGAATAAACAATAATAGATACCTCGAAGATAGGTGGATTCATCAACGGATTCTCTGCACTCTCCTTTTTCATTTAATGGATGTATGTTTGTTCTAAGATAAGAAGATGGTTCGAAATCCTTTATTTTTTTTTTTTCAACCTAATCGCTCTTTTGATTTTGAAAAAAAAAAGATGTTCTCTTTATCAATATACTGCTTCTTTTACACATTCATGCTTAATCCCTAAGAAATAGGGAATAACTAATAGAATAGTTAGGACTCAAAAAAAATCAATAATCCACTCATGAGAAAGATATTTACCCCATTAGGCACTAATTTAGTTTTAACGGTTAATTAGATCGGGCAATCATTCAAATCAAATTAAGAAAAGAAGTTCGTTGCTTTTAGTTTTCCCATAATTGGGTCCCTAGGACTCTATCCATTTATTCACTTGACCAAACTTTAAATTCTTTATTGATACGACATGCTATTTTTTCCATGTATTCCTTTCAGGATCAGTCGCGGTCTTAGAAACTCTACCGATGGTATGGACGAATTCCTTTCTTCATAAAAATGTGTAAAAGATGCTAGCCGCACTTAAAAGCCGAGTACTCTACCGTTGAGTTAGCAACCCCAAAAAGAAATAGAATATGGAGATATAACCGGAATCAAAAATGTGGAATTTCATAACACAATCAAAACATTCAATTAGTAAGAAATTGAATCAAATTCAAATTTCTACTCGATTCTAAGCATTCATTGAGATCCGCTAAAAATACAAGAAATTCTCATATAAAATAAAAAAATAGAACTAGAAAAAGTGAAAATTAAGAGAGCACTTCTTGTTCTTGTGTTAACCATTTTTATTCATTAAAAAACTTCTTCTATCAGGCAAAAAAATCTCATTTCTTGTATCACAACAAATTCAAAGAATCCATAAGTAAAAACCCAATCTCTGCGGCATGAATAAGGATAAATGAAAATGGATCTATTTATCTACGATCGAATTATATTTGTTTGATACATTGTTGTCAATATAATTGACACTCTTTAATATAAATGATTATCAAAGAATATAAAAAACTATAAGAAAAAAATAGATTTCAATTTTTTGATTAGTTTGTTTTCTTAGTATTTTATTATAAATAAATAAAATACTAAGAAAACACTATAAATAGAGCAAAGGTAGGGGGAGGAAATAATAAAGAAAAATTGATTCAAAGCTCTATATGAGTGAGCCACACCCTCTTTTTTGTATTTTATTAATGAAATACAAATTTCATTAATAAAAAATGAATGACATTTTTTTAACTAAAAAAAATTAAGTTCCGTAAACCCCCGCTTTCTTTAAAATGTCATGAACAGTTCCTGTAGGTTGAGCGCCCCTTTCAAGAAAATATAAAATAGCAGGAACATTCAAATGGGTTTGATTATATATCGGATCATAAAAACCCACTTTTCGAAGATCTCTTCCTTCTCTTCGGGATCGAACATCAATTGCAACGATTTGATAAAAGGCTCATTGGGATAGAATAGATGGAATTGAATAATAAACACCCCCCCCAGAAACGTATAAGAAGTTTTCTCCTCGTACGGCTCAAGAAAAAATGATTAGAAGTTAAGTTATATCTATGTGTACATGAAATTAGAATGTCAAATCGATCCATAATCCAGCAAATCCATGGGACATTTAACTCCTTCTTTTTACTCTTTCTTTTTCCTTCTTTTTTATTTTTAAGAAAAAGCAAAAAAACATTCGTACTCTCATAACTCAAGTTGGATAACTCTCAACTAGCTCCAAAAAGACTTAGCTATTTTTTTTTTATTGAGTGGTCTCTAACCCCTTTCTTTTTGTTTGTCTTACTTAGAATCTAGTTTGATTCTTTATTTTGATCTGGTGATTGAGACAATTGAAAACGATATTTCCTTGTTCCAGGATCCTTTAACTTGAATCATTGGGTTTAGACATTACTTCGGAGATCTTTAATCATTTCAAAAAATGGCAGCAACATGCCCCTTTTTTATCTTTTTTGTGTTTGTGATCTCTTTCTATCAAGGAATCATATGAACAATGGATTCCCGCATGAGAATCTTTTGATCGAAAGAGCTTTACCAATTCCAACTAGTTTGCTTTTTTTGATTTGAAAATGCTTTGAGTCAGACCCTTTCCGTTTGTTTCTATATCAAAAATAGACTTATGTACGAAGTTGTTCCAACTTATTGATTTGATTTACATTAACTAACCCTAGATCCTTTCCCTTTAAAAAGCAAATCAATATTTTCTACTCGAGCTCCACCCTATACTAACTGTTTCTATCCGAACCCAACAAAAACACGGGTTCGGATCGAAAAGAGTAGAAAAGAATGTCGAGCCAAGAGCACCTTCATTTCTATATGGTAAAAGGTGGTGGTTTGTTTTAATATCCACAGCAAATCGACCATGTCCTTCAAGTCGCACGTTGCTTTCTACCACATCGCTTCAAACGAAGTTTTACCATAACATAAGATTCCTCCGGTTTTGAATAGGTGTGTAAGTAATTGATTGAATTACGGAATCATGAATAGTCATCGGTTCAGTTAGTACGTAGTAATCTATAGCTCTTCCTAATATACTTAATATTATATACTTAATATTAAACTTATTTTATTCTTCTATATGAATCTATTCATATTCTGAATAGATTCAAATCAAATATGAAAATAATAAAGAAATAGGTAATTTATGATGAAAAAAAAGTCTCAGTAATAATTTAAATTAACCCTATTTTCTATGAATACAATATATATATATATTTTCATATTTTCTTTTTTATTACAAAAAGAAAAATATACCAGAAATTTTCTCAATTTTAAATAAAAAAACGAATCTTTTTGAATCCGCCTTACGTTGGTTGCATCTTCAAATAAGTCGATAGAATAGATTCGACAATCTAATATTTTATTTTAAAAAAGTTTGATCCATAAATTGTATTCGATCACCATAAGAGAGAGAAATCCATATATATTGAATTGGGATTCCAATTGAACCGTCGATGATTTAAATGGGATAGTTAGATGGAAAAAGAAATCCAATTTTTAAAAATTGAATTGGATAAAAAAGACTGATGAAGGAGAAAGTTGAATTTCACTGTTTTTCTTTTATTTCATTCTGAAATAGAAAGAAAATAAGAATGACAAAGTATGGGAAATTGCCGTGTTCAGAAGAAATTCTGGATATTCTATATATCTTAAATATTTAGTTTCTGTTTAGTTTCATATCTATAATTAAGGTAAGGATTCACAAACAAAATACAAAATAGTAATATTAAAAAAAATTGCACTATTAGGTTAGGAATCCCTGTGTATAAACATTCCTCCTTTTTTGTGAGGCTTCTTTGGGTTGAGGTCCAACTAATCTTTCTAGAAAGGAGAGCGGATGGGAGATATGAATCACACCCACGTCAATTGTTAATAGAATTACAATTATTCATTAGAACCAAACACCAAATAACCTAAGAGGTTCAAAGAAAAAAAAACAAATTTTCGTATCTAATTTGATTTTTTATCAATAAGATTTGGACTGGGCATAGACAGATATTTAAATTGATATCTTACATTACTGATTAACCCCTATCTACTCTCCCAATTGGTTTTGGGGGGAATGATAAATCATAAAAGAATGCCCAATTTTTGATCTTATCTTAAAAGGCAGTTAAGAAAGATCCACTTTTTTTCTTTTATCTTTATTCTGATATAGAAAACAAATATACTCTGGGACGGAAGGATTCGAACCTTCGAATAGCGGGACCAAAACCCGTTGCCTTACCACTTGGCTACGCCCCATTTGGATTTTCATTTAAAACTACTAAAGAGTAATATAGGTATTCCTTTTTCGTCAATTCGAATTCTTAAAATGTATGAAATAGATTAGTTTATTGTTAGGATTTTGACACGTCTAGATATAGAATTCAACCAAATTTATTGATCATTATATAGAATTCAATTAAAATATTGTATGAAAGTCTTATTTCTTCAATTCTCTTCTAAAATCAAAATGGAAGGGCTTTTTTGATTGGATGAGTTCAAAGAAATATGTGTGTTTTTTTTTAATCAGACTTATTTTCCTTTCTTTATTTTTTCCTTATCTCAAAATAGATTAATAACTTAATCAAAATAATATCCAAGAAAAAAAATGAATTTGTTATGCTTAATATCTTTAATTTGATCAATATTTGTTTTAATTCTACGCCGTTTTCAGATAGTTTTTTATTCGCCAAATTGCCCGAAGCCTATGCTTTTTTGAATCCAATCGTCGATGTTATGCCGGTAATACCTCTTTTCTTTTTTCTCTTAGCCTTTGTTTGGCAAGCCGCTGTAAGTTTTCGATGAGATCCTTAATACTGTCCTAGAAAAATTCATGATTTATTCTAGAAAAAAATTCTAACAATTGAGAAAATCAGAGACAAAATCAGATACGTATAGGTCTTACAGTATGAAGGAACCCTCAATTCAAACTTTGAAATTTTTTTGTAGCCGTGATAAGTCTGGGTTACCCCATTCTCTCATTCCAACACGTTTTTAATCGAAAAGACTACTTAGATTTGGAGTCCACCACTCACTATGAAAGGCATTTTTTTATCATGTTCTAGAAAGAAATCGCTTCCTTGATTTCTTGGTGTCAAGGTCAACGAGATAGGATATGTGGTCTAAAAAAAGGGAATCTATTCTCTCTCTTTTTTTTAATGATCTTGGAGATTGTGTAATGCTTACTCTCAAACTCTTTGTTTACACCGTAGTAATATTCTTTGTTTCGCTCTTCATCTTCGGATTCCTATCTAATGATCCAGGACGTAATCCCGGGCGTGAAGAATAGAATAAAACAAAAAAGCAAGGTTCCTGGCTTTATTAAACATTAAATGCTATTAGGATTTGTTTGATCGATTCCACTGTCAAAAATGAAACGGAAAGAGAGGGATTCGAACCCTCGGTACGAATAACTCGCACAACGGATTAGCAATCCGACGCTTTAGTCCACTCAGCCATCTCTCCTAATTGAAATTGAAAAAGAATAATTACTATGTTACAGTTCTCAAAAAAGAATGATAATGCTTGAAAAAAAAAGCTCTTCTTTCATTTTATTCTTTCTTATTATATATATATATATATATATATAGATTTTATCTAATCTATTTGAAATAGAAAATTCAATAAATAGATTATTGTATAGATACCACTTTTATCAACAATTTCATTCCATTTTTTTTATAGAAATATCAAAAAGATATTTTGATATTAAAAAAAGGCGGGCTTTTTTAAGTTCGAATTTCCACGGCTTGGCCTGGTCAGACCGACCCGGCCGGGCTCTTTTTTTCAAATCCAATCCATTTTTTTTTTTATCTATGATTGATTATCTACGATTCCTATAATTCCGCAATCTCCTTTGCTTGCTGTAGAAAAAAATCTTGGTATTTTTTGAAATCTAAAGTAAAAGAATAATCCGAAGCAGAAAAGGACTATTTATCTTACTATAACTATAATATATAACCAGGGATTTCTATTAATTTTGGCTAAATAATAAAAAGAAAAAAAAAAAGCCAAGGCTAATGAGTATCCCTCTTTCTAATTTTATCAAGTCTTCTAACGAAAAACGGCAACGCTCTCATTTTCAGGATTTTTTCTCATCCTATCTTGAGGACGCCAGAGTCCCTTGTTCGACAAAGAGTCCATTTATATACAATAATATTGTAGCGGGTATAGTTTAGTGGTAAAAGTGTGATTCGTTCTATTAACCCAGTCATTAGTTAAGGGGTCTTTCGGTTTGATTTATATTCCGATTAAAAACTTTATTTCTTAAAAGGATTTAATCCTTTACCTCTCAATGAAATATTTGAGGAATAATATACATTCTCGTGATTTGTCTCCAAAGGTCAATTATAAATTGAAAAATTGGATTATGAAATTACGAAACATAATTTTTTTTATTGGATCAATACTTCCAATTGAATAAGTATGAGTAAAGAATCCATGGATAAAGATAGACAAGTCTATTTCTAATCGTAACTAAATCTTCAATTTTTTTTTTTGATAGGATAGATTGAAGCAAAATAGCTATTAAACGATCACTTTAGTTTACTAGAGGCATCGACACCCCTTTTTTTCTTAGCTCGGTGGAAAAAGAACAAAATTTTCCTAAGGATTCTTAAAAATCGAAATAAAGAACGAAGTAACTAGAAAGATTGTTAGAATCCGACCCTTCCTTCTTTCTAAAAGGATCATCTAGAAAGCAAAGCGAATTTTTTTGAATGCAGTCAGGTAGAAAAGCTAACATAGATGTT